AGATTCATGGACCCAATTCAATTCAGCGGGATCTTTCAGTCACATTTTTTTCCATCAAGAAAGTTTTATAAAACTCTTGGACTCCCGAATTTGGAGTATCCTACTTTCACGCAATTCACAGGGTTCAACAAGCAATCGATATTTCACGATCAAGGATGTAGTACTCTTTGTAGTAGCGGTTCTTATATATCGTATTAACAATCGAAAGATGGTCGAAAGAAAAAATATCTATTTGACAGGGCTTCTTCCTATACCTATGAATTCCATTGAACCCAGAAATGATACATTGGAAGAATCTTTTGAGTCTTCCAATATCAATACGTTGATTGTTCCGCTCCTGTATCTTCCAAAAGGAAAAAAGATCTCTGAGAGCTCTTTCCTGGATCCGAAAGAGAGTATTCGGGTTCTCCCAATAACTAAAAAGTGTATCATGCCTGAATCTAACTGGGGTTCGCGGTGGTGGAGGAACTGGATCGTAAAAAAGAGGGATTCTAGTTGTAAGATATCTAATAAGATATCTAATGAAACCATCACTGGAATTGAGATCTCATTCAAAGAGAAAGATATCAAATATCTGGAGTTTCTTTTTGTATATTATATGGATATGGATGATCCGATCCGCAAGGACCATGATTGGGAATTGTTTGATCGTCTTTCTCCGAGGAAGAGGCGAAACATAATCAACTTGAATTCGGGACAGCTATTCGAAATCTTAGTGAAAGACTGGATTTATTATCTCATGTTTGCTTTTCGTGAAAAAATACCAATTGAAGTGGAGGGTTTCTTCAAACAAGAAGGGGCTGGGTCAACTATTCAATCAAATGATATTGAGCATGTTTCCCATCTCTTCTTGAGAAACAAGCGGGCTATTTCTTTGCAAAATTGTGCCCAATTTCATATGTGGCAATTCCGCCAAGATCTCTTCGTTAGTTGGGGGAAGAATCCGCACGAATCGGATTTTTTGAGGAACCTATCGAGAGCGAATTGGATTTGGTTAGACAATGTGTGGTTGGTAAACAAGGATCGGTTTTTTAGCAAGGTACGGAATGTATCATCAAATATTCAATATGATTCTACGAGATCTAGTTTCATTCAAGTAACGGATTCTAGCCAATTGAAAGGATCTTCTGATCAATCCAGGGATGATTTCGATTCCATTAGGAATGAGGATTCGGAATATCACACATTGATCAATCAAAGAGAGATTCAACAACTAAAAGAAAGATTGATTCTTTGTTGGGATTCTTCCTTTCTTCAAACGGAACGAACAGAGATAGAATCAGAGCGATTCCCTAAATTCCTTTCTGGATTTTCCTCAATGTGCCGACTATTCATGGAACGTGAGAAGCAGATGAATAATCATCTGCTTCCGGAAGAAATCAAAGAATTTCTTGGGAATCCTACAAGAGTGAATCGTTCTTTTTTCTCTGACAGATGGTCAGAACTTCATCTGGGTTCGAATCCTACTGAGAGGTCCACTAGAGATCAGAAATTGTTGAAGAAAGAACAAGATGTTTCTTTTGTTCTTTCCAGGCGATCGAAAAATAAAGAAATAGTTAATATATTCAAGATAATTATGTATTTACAAAATACCGTCTCAATTCATCCTATTTCATCAGATCCGGGATGTGATATGGTTCCGAAGGATGAACTGTCCCGTTCCAATAAGATTTTATTCTTGAACAAAAATCCGTTTTTTGGTTTATTTCATCTATTCCATGACCGGAACATGGGGGGATACACGTTACACCACGATTTTGAATCACAAGAGAGATTTCAAGAAATGGCAGATCTATTCACTCTATCAATAACCGAGCCGGATCTGATGTATCATAAGGGATTTGCCCTTTCTATTGATTCCTCCGGATTGGATCAAAAACAATTCTTGAATGAGGTATTCAACTCCAGGGATGAATCGAAAAATAAATCTTTATTGGTTCTACCCCCTCTTTGTTATGAAGAGAATGAATCTTTTTATCGAAGGATCATAAAAAAATGGGTCCGGACCTCTTGCGGGAATGATTTGGAAGATCCAAAACCAAAAATAGTGGTATTTGCTAGCAACAACATAATGGAGGCAGTCAATCAATATAGATTGATCCGAAATCTGATTCAAATCCAATATAGCACCTATGGGTACATAAGAAATGTATTGAATCGATTCGATCGCAACTTCGAATATGGAATTAAAAGGTATCAAATAGGAAATGATACTCTGAATCATAGAACTATAATGAAATACACGATCAACCAACATTTATCAAATTTGAAAAAGAGTCAGAAGAAATGGTTCGATCCTCTTATTTTGATTTCTCGAACTGAGAGATCCATGAATCGGGATCCTAATGCATATAGATACAAATGGTCCAATGGGAGCAAGAATTTCCAGGAACATTTGGAACATTTCATTTCTGAGCAGAATAGCCGTTTTCAAGTAGTGTTCGATCGATTACGTAATAGCCGTTTTCAAGTAGTGTTCAATCGATTACGTATTAATCAA